ATCCAATTTTTCCATTTTTTGGATTCCTTAAAATTTTTTTTTCCCGTTCCGGGTGGTATCAAGATACCGCTGTGCCAGGATATCTTATCTGTCTCTCCAGGAAAATAGATATCCCCCGAAAATATTTTGAGTTCAATCTTTTTTTTTTTTTTTTCCACTCGGACCAATCCGCTTACTCGGCTTCTTATATTGAAAGTAATTCGCGTATCTACTCCAATGATACTATTGTTCCGTACCATTATGGAAGAAGCTCCGGGTAAGATATGCACTTCCTCGGGAATGAAAAAAAATCGATCTATTTTCATTTTGTATTTTGGCCGAAATTCTTTTGTTCTTCGATACTCAATCAAATCCTCTTTTTTTACGATTGAATCCGCCTCTATAGTCCCATATTTAGTAATTCCCGAACTCTTTCTTCTATATCGAGAATCGTCGAAATAAGCAAGAATACTATTTATACGGAAAAGACCATTTATGGGTATTTCAATCGAGATACCTGAACGGGGTATTAGTTCTTTTTCTTGTTCTTGATTCGATTGTAATGGAATGATGAATCTATTTCTTCGTCTCTTTGCCAATAAATCAGAATTCTCGTCAAGAATAGCAGGGTATATAAAATTACAATGACCATTACATATGATTCGATCAGGTACTGAATAATGAAGAACCCCCCCCTCCTTTTTACCAGAAGGATTCGACCTAAACAATTTGTGTCTCGCTTGATCATCAGTCACTGAAAGGTTAGAAATCAATTTTCGTTCGACAGAAAGAGAATGAATATTTATTTGATCTTGATCCTTGTGGAGCGAAAAAGGGACTATACTGGATCTGTACGGAACTCCTGATAATATCCACAAATGGCTTGTTTTTGGTAAGAGATGAACATTACCATATGTATATTCGGGTGCATGGTACACAGCGGTACTCCAGTGCATTTCTCCCTCTGAGTCAGAATAAATATGTTTTCGGACCCTCTCTTTAAAATTAAAGATGGATGCTTCGGCGCGAATCTCGGCAATGACTTGTTCTGATTCTACATATTGATCATTTTTAACTAAAATAAAACTTTTTGGTGGAATATTCACATTATGTAGAATATCTTGACCCTCAATAATTACATATAGGTCTATATAACATAGAAAAGCTGGATAGCCATGACGTGTACGTGTGGGATGAACCAAATGTTCATTGAATTTGATTTTTCCATTATCAGGAGCTCGTACATGTTCCGCCGTACCGCCTGTAAATACTCCACCGGTATGAAAGGTTCTTAATGTTAGTTGAGTCCCGGGTTCCCCAATAGATTGACCCGCGACAATACCTACTGCTTCTCCCAATTCGACCAGGTCGCCATGAGTGGGGCTACGGCCATAACATAATCGGCAGATCCAAGATGTACTCCTGCAAGTAAAGGGAGTTCTAATAGATATTGATTGTGCTCTAAAGGTTATGAATCGATTGATAAGTCCAATCCCAATATCTTGATTTCGAATGGCAACGCATCGTGAACCCATATATATATTGTCTGCTAATACACGACCAATTAATGTTTGGATAAAAATTCTTTCTGTTATCATCCCATTTTGAAGACTCACAGAAATACCTCGGATGGTGCCACAATCTGTTCTACGTACAACAATGTGTTGAACTACTTCAACAAGTCTGCGCGTGAGGTATCCAGCATCTGATGTTCGTACAGCAGTATCCACAACTCCTTTACGAGCTCCGTAGCAGGAAATAATATATTCCGTTAAAGAGAGTCCTTCGCGTAAATTGCTTTGAATGGGTAAATCAATCATTTGTCCTTGAGGATCCGACATTAATCCTCTCATACCTACTAATTGATGGACCTGAGATGCATTTCCTCTAGCTCCCGAAAAAGACATTATATGGACTGGGTTAGAAGGATCAGTCATCCTAAAATTAGGATTCATTTGTTGTCGTAAATATTCACTTGTAGCATACCAGATCTCAATGGATTGACGTAATTTTTCTACCGCGTGTACATTCCCATAATGATGGTGTTTTTCCAAAATTAAACTTTGTTGTTCCGCATCTTGTACTAGCCACCCCTTGGAAGGGATTGTTAAAAGATCATCAATTCCTAATGAAATGGATGTAGTAGTGGCTTGCTGGAAACCCAGAGTCTTTACTTGATCCAGGACATGTGATGTATATGCCATTCCAAAGTGATCTATTAATCTGCTAATAAGTCGTTTCATGGCAGTTCCATCTATCGCTTTATTGTGAAAGACTAGATCGGCCCGTTCTGCCATAAGTACCTCGCTATTCAGTTGAGTAGGATTCGACAATGGATTTGAGTCAGTGATTCGAAGACTGCCTTTCCTCGATCTTGATTAGCGGAGAAATTCACGAATTAGAATACTAGTTGAGACGGGGAGACCCGAATCGAATTATCGCGGGTATCATAGAATTTTTTAGCTTAGGTACTATATGAGCAAGCCCGGCAAAACCCTTGTACCGCTTCTTCTATCTCTCG